ATTGTTTGGTTTGTTTGGTTTGTTTGGTTTGTTTGGTTTGTTTGGTTTGTTTGGTTTGTTTGTGGGGGAAGGGAAAAGTTTGGGTGAGTGGTTTTGTAAATTGGATTTTGATTTGGGTGGATTGTTGTTAGGGGGGTTTCATTAATAATTTTGTGTTGATTTTATGTAAAATTTAATATGATAAACATGATGACAAACGATTTTTGTTTTTAATGTAACTTCAGTGTTGTGGATGATGAATGTAATGTGTGATGAAATGTCATTGAATGGCCGATAATGGATTAGTTGAAAATCCAGTGGTGTTGATTAAGGAACTAGGGAAAATGTAAGGTTTGTAAAATTTGTAAAATATGTCCAGAAACCATTAATCGAAAAGCAACATAATTAATTGGAATGTGGAAAATCCCACAACCAAATGTAATCTAAAGTGCATCAGTGCCAAAATGATTCCCCTAATACGACAACCGTCTCATTCAGGAACTCTATGAAAGTGAGAAAAGGCCCGGGGGCCATTGATGTCCAGGTCAAGAGATTGTATGCTCCGCGAATAGCCACCGGAGGGCACGTTGAAGTTACAGAGAAAAAAAAGAGAACCAACCGCCCCAAAGGGAACCATGCCGCGATTAAGAGAGACAGTGTACGTCTAAAGGTGACCATATGCCTTGTGAAAAGAATCGATATGGGGTTCAACCCAGTCATGGCCTTGACATAGGAACCAGAGGCGCAAAAGTGCAAGTAATGTTAGGGGTTTAGGGGGAAAGAATGGTCCTGAAGCTGGTAGTAGAAGGCATAGCATACGGTGCGTAGCTCGGTTCTCGTGAGGGGGACGATTAATAAATAACCTGGTCCGTTTAGCTACCGGTCCGACAGGCAGGGGTGGGTAGTTTTGTCCGGGTAACATTGATGGGTTGTGCTTGAGATATATCCTCGTATTGTTGAGCATGGTTTTGTTGGAAGGTTGCAGGGTTTATGGGTTTAGTACGGTGAATGTTGTTGTACTGTGGGGAGATAAATTGGGTCTTGGATGGTCCTTTGTGGGAGAAATGTTATGGGTGTAGGGTATGTCATGGTAGTATTGGTTAGGGTTTAGTACGGTGTGTAGTGTATCCTGGGTTTAGTACGGGATATAGGGATAATTTGGATACGAGCATTAATTGAATAGGGGGCTAGCGTTTAATGCAATAAGTACATAGCTGAAAAAAAAAAAATTGATGTAGGAGAGTTCCTGTTATGTGGGGGGTAGGGGGGCCTAGTGGGGTGGTTTCTGTAGTTGAAGAAAACAACGGTGGTTTTTCAAGCCACAGGATTTGGATAGAGGCCAAGCAGAAATTTATGGTGTATTTTATATTGTTTTTGGGATTGTGTTTTGTGTTAGGGGGGTTGGCGGTTGCATCTAATCCTTCTCCTTATTATGGGGTAGTTGGTTTGGTGTTATCGTCTGTTGTAGGATGTGCATGGTTGATGAGTATGGGTTTGTCTTTTGTGTCGCTGGTGTTGTTTATAGTGTATTTGGGGGGGATGTTAGTGGTTTTTGTGTATTCTGTTTCTTTAGCTGCTGACCCATATCCAGAAACTTGGGGAGATTGACGGGTGATGGGGTATGGGTTTGGTTTTGCGTTAGTGCTAGTGTTGGGGGTAGTGGTTGGAGGTTTTGTTGGGGATTGAAAGTTGGGTGTGGGGACTGTTGATAGTGCAGGGATGTTTTTTGTTCGTATGGATTTTGGTGGAGCGGCATTGTTTTATTCCTGGGGGGTAGGGTTGTTTTTGGTTGCAGGTTGGGGGTTGTTGTTGACATTATTTGTTGTGTTGGAGCTTGTGCGAGGGTTATCACGGGGGGCTATTCGGGCGGTTTAGGATGGGGGGGGTCAGAGAATAGTTTAATAGAAAATGCCAGCTTTGGGAGTTGGAGATGGAGGTTTGAGTCCTCTTTTTCTGATAAACTCTAAGAAGGGGCGTAGTCTTCAGTCTTTGGCTTACAAGACCAATGTTTTTATAAACTATTAGAGTATTTTAGTAGTTGAGTATTTTGTTTTCTAAGGTGCTTATGACGGGGAAGAGGACGAGAAGGATGGTGAAGTAGGATAAGGAGGCGATTTGGCCGATGATGATGAATGGATGTTCTACTGGTTGGCTGCCGACTCAGGTTAAGATCAACAGGTTTGTTACTAGGATTCAGAATAGGAGTTGGGATAGGGGTCGGAATGTTATTGTGCGTTGTTTGGATTTGTGTAGGAAGGGGCTTAAGAATAGGATTAAGACGGATGCGGCTAGGGCTAGTACTCCTCCGAGTTTGTTAGGAATAGATCGAAGGATGGCGTATGCAAATAGGAAGTACCATTCTGGTTTAATATGGGGAGGGGTGACTAGTGGGTTGGCGGGAGTAAAGTTTTCTGGGTCTCCTAGGAGGTTGGGTGAGAATATAGCTAGTGTAAGGAGTGGTGTGATTATTAGTAAGAAGCCAAGGATATCTTTAGTGGAGAAGTACGGGTGGAATGGGATTTTGTCGCAATTTGATGTGATTCCTAATGGGTTGTTTGAGCCAGTCTCGTGGAGGAAAGTAAGGTGGATGAAGGTTAGTCCTGCAATTCCAAAGGGTAAGAGGAAGTGGAGGGCAAAGAATCGTGTTAATGTTGGGTTGTCTACTGAAAACCCGCCTCAAGCTCACTCTACAAGGTTCTGGCCGATATAGGGGATGGCTGAGAAGAGGTTAGTAATTACTGTAGCCCCTCAGAATGATATTTGTCCTCATGGGAGGACATATCCTACAAAGGCTGTTGCTATTAAGGTGAGGAGGAGGATTACTCCTGTATTTCAGGTTTCTTTGTATAGGTAGGAGCCGTAGTAGAAGCCTCGCCCGATGTGGAGGTAGATACAGATGAAGAAGAATGAGGCGCCGTTTGCATGAAGATTGCGGATTAATCATCCGTATTGGACATTTCGGCATGTATGGGCGACTGATGAGAAGGCTAAGGTTGTGTCTGCGGTGTAATGAGTGGCTAGAAGGAGTCCTGTTAGGATTTGTGTCATTAGACATAGGCCTAGGAGTGATCCGAAGTTTCATCAAGCGGAGATGTTTGATGGTGTGGGGAGGTCGATTAGTGAGTCGTTGACTATTTTTAGTAGAGGGTGAGATTTTCGTAAATTGGGGGCCATTAGGGTGTTTAGTTTAATAATAGTAGGGCAATGAAGATTGATAGGGCGAAGGAACCCAGGTATGTTTTGATTAAGCCGGAGTGTAGTGTAGTTGAGGATTTAGTTATTGTGAGTTGTAAGTCCGCTGTGCCTTCTGGCCCTATTTTTTTGTATCAGGATAGGTCAATTAAGTGTAGGGCGATTTTTTGTCCGTTGTTTAGTAGGGTTTTTGAGAGGAATCGGTGAGTTAGGGGGTTGAAGTAGCCCAGTGAGGAGGAGAAGTTTAGATAGGTGTTTTGTTTTGGTTGGGTGAGAGTTAGGTTTATGTTTGAAAGTTCTAGGGCGAGAATAATTCCTAGTATTGTGACTATTAAAGCGGCTGTTTTTGTGGTGATTGGTATTGTCATGGGGGGAGTTTTATGGGGGATTAGATATGATGTGATAAGTAGGCCGAAGAGGATGCTGCCGAAGGCGAGGCGTAGGATGGGGGAGGTGATTGTGGTGTTGTTTTCGTTTACTGGTGAGAGGGGTGGGATGCGTGTGGAGTTGGTTTGTACGAGGAGGGCTATTCGTGTGCTGTAGGTTGCGGTGAATGATGTTGCTAATAGGGTGAGTAGGAGTGCTCAAGTGTTTAGGTAGGAGGTGTTCAGGCTTTCGATGATTGAGTCTTTTGAGTAGAATCCTGCTAGGAATGGGGTTCCTATTAGGGCGAGGCTGCCGATAGTTAAGCAGGAGGTTGTCATTGGAAGTATTTTTTGTAGTCCTCCTATTTTTCGAATATCTTGTTCTCCGTTAAGACTGTGGATGATAGAGCCGGAACATAGGAATAATATGGCTTTAAAGAAGGCGTGGGTGGAGATATGGAGGAAAGCTAGTTGGGGGAGGTTAAGTCCAATGGTGACTATTATTAATCCTAGTTGGCTAGATGTAGAAAAAGCGATGATTTTTTTGATGTCGTTTTGGGTTAGTGCGCAAGTGGCTGCGAATAGAGTTGTTAGGGCCCCAAGGCAGAGGCAGATGGTTAGGGCTATTTGGTTGTTGGATAGTAGGGGGTGAGTTCGAATGAGCAGGAAGATTCCGGCTACTACTATAGTGCTGGAGTGAAGTAGGGCGGAAACTGGGGTTGGGCCTTCCATTGCGGCAGGGAGTCAGGGGTGAAGTCCAAATTGGGCGGATTTTCCTGTGGCAGCTAGGATAAGGCCTAGTAGGGGGAGTGTTGGAATTTGTGTTGAGGGGAATTGGTGGAGTTCCCAAGTATTTGTGGTTGAAGCTAATCATGCTATGCTGAGAATAAGTCCGATATCTCCGATTCGGTTGTATAGGACGGCTTGGAGGGCGGCGGTATTGGCTTCTGAGCGTCCGTATCATCAGCTAATGAGGAGGAAAGATATGATTCCTACTCCTTCTCAGCCAATAAATAAGAGGAATATGTTGTTGGCGATGGTTAGTGTGAGCATGGCGATTAGGAATGTTAGAAGGTAGGAGAAGAATTTTGTGATGTGGGGGTCGGATGCTATGTATCAGGATGCAAATTGTAGAATTGATCATGTTACGAAAAGTGCGATGGGTAAGAATGTCATGGAGTACTGGTCTATTTTGAAGCTAAGGGGGATTTTAAAGTTTGTGATGAATTTTCATTCTCAGTTGGTGGTGATACTGTCTGTGTTAGAGTAGATGAATAGGGTTATAGGGATTAAGCTGGTGAAGAAGGCGCTTTTTACAGCATATGTGATGGTGTGGGTGGAATTTTTTAAGGTTTTTGATGTAAGTGGGAGCAGGATGGGTATTAGGATAATTGTTATTGTTAGTAGTATGAGGGTGGGTAGTAGTGTGGGCTCCATCATTGGTGATACTTTTACTTGGATTTGCACCAAGATGAGTGGCTCCTAAGACCAATGGATCAGCTTTTATCCTTTAAAAGTAAGGAGACTGAGGATTTAGTCTCAGATGCAAGAGTTAGCAGTTCTTGCTGGTCTAGCCCTCTCCTCGGCAGGTAAGAAGGGTTTAACTTCTATTTTTAGAATCACAGGCTAATGTTTTGGTTAAACTATACTTGCATGAGGGGGTGTCTGGAGATTAGGGTGGGTTTTAGGATCAAGAGGAGTAATGGGATAATATGTAGGGCTATTAGGAGGTGTTCTCGTGTGGTTGAATTTTGGAGATGTGTAATGTGAGTTGGTAGTGGGCCTCGTTGGGTTGTGGTAAATATGAATAGGGTGTATGAAGCGGTTAAGAATGTTGCGGCTCCAGTTATAAGGATGGTAAGTGGGGATCAGTTGAATAAGGCGATTATGATTGTGAGTTCGGCTATAAGGTTGGTTGTTGGGGGGAGGGCTATGTTTGTGAGATTAGCTAGTAGTCATCAGGTTGCTGTGAGTGGAAGGAGAGATTGAAGACCTCGAGCAAAGAAGAGGATTCGGCTGTGGGTGCGTTCATAGTTTGTGTTGGCTAGGCAGAATAGTATAGATGAAGTGAGTCCATGGGAAATTATTAGGATTATTGCGCCTGAGAATGATCAGTGGGTTTGAATCATGCATGCGGCGATGACTAGCCCTATGTGGCTGACAGATGAGTAGGCGATGAGAGATTTTAGGTCTGTTTGTCGTAGGCAGATTGAGCTGGTTATGAGGGCCCCTCATAAGGCTAGTGTGAGGAAGGGGTAAAGGAGGGTGTCTGGGATTGGACCACTTAGTAGGGTGACTCGTATAATGCCATAGCCGCCTAGTTTTAAAAGTAGGGCGGCTAGAAGTATTGAGCCAGCGATTGGGGCTTCTACGTGGGCTTTAGGAAGTCATAGGTGCAGGCCGTATAGGGGTGCTTTTACTATGAATGCTAGAAGGAGGGCCAGGTTTGATAGTAGATTTTCTCATGAGTTGGGGAATGGTGGTTGGGGGTTGAGTTCTAGTATAGTGAGATGGAGTGTGCCGGTTTGTGTGTGGAGGTGGATGATGGCTACAAGAAGGGGTAGGGAGCTAATTAGTGTATAGAAGAGTAGGTAAATACCAGCGCTTAAGCGTTCTGGTTGGTTTCCTCATCGTGTAATGAGGATTAGAGTGGGGATTAGTGTAGCTTCAAATGAAATGTAAAATAAGGTTAGTTCTGTGGTTGAGAAGGCTAGTAAGATAAAAGGCTGGACTATGATTAGAGTTGTAATGAAGACTCGTTTTCGGGAGGGTGGTTCATGTTGAAGGTGGTTTTGGCTCGCTAGGATTATTAGAGGAAGGAGTCAGCAGGAGAGAACTATTAGAGGGGCGGAGGTTTGGTCAATGCCGGTTCATTGAGTGAGGTTTTTGTAAGGGTAGTAAGAGGGTAGGATTCAGTGGAGGCTTAGGGTTGCAATTATAAAGCTGTGCATGGTGGTATTCAGTCATAGGAATTTTTGTGGGGATAGTAATGCAGTTGGTAGGAGTATTATTGTAGGTAGGATAATTTTTAGCATTGTAGGAGGTTTAGGTTGTGTAGGTGGTCTGAGCCGTGTGTTCGTGTTGATGCGACTAGTATGGCTAGTCCTGTGCCGGCTTCGCAGGCTGAGAATGCAAGTATTAGGATGGGTAGTAGAGCGGAGGATGTGGCTTGATTTTCGGCGGGTCATATGGATAGTGTAATGTATAAGGATAATATTATGCTTTCCAGACATAGTAGGGCGGAGACTAAGTGGGTTCGGTGGAATGCTAGTCCTAGGGCGCTTAAGGTGAATGCAGAGTAAAAGCTTAGATGTATTAGGGACATTGAGAAAGTCATAGGGTTAGGCTATGGTCTGTTGAGTCGAAATCAACTGTCTTGGGTTAGACTAACTTTCTGTCTATTCTGCTCATTCTAGTCCTCCTTGGGTTCATTCGTAGATTAGTCCAAGGGTGAGTAGGAGGATAATGGTGAAGGTTCAGGATAGAGTGGCAGAGGGGGATTGAAGTTGGATTGCTCATGGGAGGGGCAAAAGAAGGGCAATTTCGAGGTCAAAGAGGAGAAATAGGATTGCTACTGAGAAAGAATCGAATTGAAAAGGGCAGTCGGGCGGATCCTAGGGGGTCGAATCCACATTCGTATGGTGAAAGTTTTTCTGAGTCTGGGGTGACTTGGGCAAGCCAGAAGTTTAGTGTGGTTAGGACAGCTGTTAGTATTAGTGATAGGATGAGTATAAATATGATTATGTTAATTACTCTTCTCTGGGGTTGCACCAGATTTTAGAGATTGGAAGTCAATTGTAATAAGTATACTAGAAGAGTAGGATCCTCATCAGTAGATGGATATGTAGAGGAATAATCAGATGACGTCTACAAAGTGTCAGTATCATGCTGCAGCTTCAAACCCAAAGTGGTGATTTGATGTGAAGTGGAATTTGATTAGGCGTAGGAGGCATACGAGTAGGAAGGAAGATCCGATAATTACGTGTAGGCCGTGGAATCCTGTAGCGACGAAGAATGTGGATCCGTAAATGCCGTCAGCAATTGAAAATGGAGCTTCGTGGTATTCTATTGCTTGAAGGCCTGTGAAGTAGATTCCTAGTAGGACTGTTAAGGTTAGTGCTTGGGTTGCTTGTTTTTGGTTACCTTCTGTGATGCTATGGTGGGCTCATGTTACAGTGACACCGGAAGCTAAGAGAATGGTTGTGTTTAGTAGGGGGACGTCTATTGGGTTGAGGGGTTGAATCCCTGTTGGGGGTCACTGTCCTCCTAGTTCTGGGGTAGGGGCTAAGCTGGAGTGGAAGAATGCTCAGAAAAAGCCTAGGAAGAAGAAGGCTTCGGATGCGATGAATAAAATTATTCCGTATCGAAGGCCTTTTTGGACTGTTGGGGTGTGGTGGCCTTGGAATGTGCCTTCACGGACGACGTCTCGTCATCATTGGAGTATAACTAGGAGTATTGAAAGAAGGCCTAGGGAGAGGAGGGCAATTGAATTGTGGTGGAATCATATAATGAGTCCTGATGTGGTGAGTAGAGCAGCGGCTGCTCCAAAGAGGGGTCAAGGGCTTGGGTCAACTATGTGGTAAGTGTGAGCTTGGTGGGCCATTAGATGTTTTCTTGTAAGTATAGGCTTAGTAGCAGTACGAAGACATAGGCTTGAATTATAGCTACTGCTACTTCTAGGATGGTGAGTAGAAGTAGGACGCATGCAGTAAGGATGGAGACCGCTGGTATAATGGAGAGTAGGGTTGCAGTGGCAGTTGAGATAAGTTGGATTAATAGGTGACCTGCTGTGAGGTTGGCGGTAAGACGTACTCCTAAAGCTAGTGGGCGAATTAGCAGGCTTGTGGTTTCGATTATAATTAGGGCTGGGATTAGGGGGGTGGGGGTACCTTCAGGTAAGAGGTGTCCTAGTGAGGCGGATGGCTGGTTTCGTAGGCCAGTGAGGAGTGTGGCAAGTCATAGTGGGAAGGCTAGTGCTAGGTTTATGGATAGTTGTGTGGTTGGAGTGAATGTATATGGAAGAAGTCCTAGAAGGTTGATTGAGAGGAGGAAGATTATGAGTGAGGAAAGGATTAGTGCTCATTTATGGCCCTTTTTATTCAGGGGGGTTATTAGTTGTTTTGTAATTGTAAAGATGAACCATGATTGTAGGGTGGATGTTCGATTAGTGATTCACCGATTGTGGGGAGAAGGGAGTAGTAGTGCTGGGAATAGTAATGAAATGAGGATTAGGGGGATTCCTATGAAGTAGGGGCTTATGAATTGGTCAAAGAAGCTTAGGTTCATGGTCAAGATCAGGGTGAAGTTTTTGAGGGTGTTGTGGGGATTTCTGATGGGGGGTTAGTGGGTGGAAATGAAAGGATTTTAGGTTGGATAATCAGTGAGTAAGTAAGTCATGATAGGATTATGATAAGTAGTCATGGATTTGGATTGAGTTGTGGCATATCATTAGGGAGGTTGGTGGTCCTCTTTTTCTAGCTTAAAAGGCTAGTGCTGTTGCATAGCTTCCTAATGGTTAGGATGATAGGAGAGATGATCAGTTCTCGAAGTGCGGAAGAGAAGTTGATTCAACTACGATTGGTATAAAGCTGTGGTTGGCTCCGCAGATTTCTGAACATTGGCCATAGAAGATGCCTGGTCGGGTGGCGATGAATGATGTTTGGTTGAGTCGGCCTGGGATGGCGTCGGTTTTTACTCCTAGGGTTGGTACTGCTCAGGAGTGAAGTACGTCGCTGGCAGTGACAATGATGCGGATTGGCGATTCTATTGGGATTACAACACGGTGGTCTACTTCTAGCAGTCGGAAGTGGCCTAGTGGTAGTTCTGTTGTGGGAATCATGTATGAGTCGAATGTTAAGTCTTTGAAGTCTGTGTATTCATATGACCAGTATCATTGATGGCCGATAGCTTTTAGTGTGAGATCTGGTTCGTCAATTTCATCTATTATATAGAGGATTTGCAGAGATGGGAGAGCGAGGAGGATAAGGACGATGGCTGGTAAGATTGTTCAAATAAGTTCTACTTCTTGTGCATCTACGGTGTTTGAAGAGAGTTTTTCTATTAATATTAGGGTTAGTAGGTAGAGTACGAGGCTACAAATTGCGAGTGCGACTATAAGGGCGTGGTCGTGGAATTCGACAAGTTCTTCTATAATTGGGGATGAGGCGTCTTGGAATCCTAGTTGTGAGTGGTTTGCCATGTTAAGATGTACAGGATTTTCATCTGTGATTTAGTCTTGACAAGGCTATGTAATAGTTTTACTAACATCTTATAAGAAAGCAGCATAAATGGTTTAATGCGGCTGGCTTGAAACCAGTGTATGAGGGTTCGACTCCTTCCTTTCTTGGACTTGGACAAAGGCAGGTTCTTCGAAGGTGTGGTATGGGGGAGGGCAGCCGTGGATTCATTCAATGTTAGTGCTTGTTAGTTCTGGTTGTAGGACTTTACGTTTTGATACTAAGGCTTCCCAAATGATGAATATTAGTATGATTACGGCTGTTATTGAGATTAGGGAGCCGATAGAGGATAGAGTGTTTCATAGGGTGTAAGCGTCTGGGTAATCTGAGTATCGTCGTGGCATACCTGCTAGGCCTAGGAAGTGCTGTGGGAAGAAGGTTAGATTTACGCCTGCGAATATTACTCCAAAGTGGGCTTTGGCCCAGGTGGGGTGGAGTGTGAATCCTGTGAATAGTGGGAATCAGTGAGTGAATCCTGCGAGAATGGCAAATACAGCTCCTATTGACAATACATAGTGGAAGTGGGCAACTACGTAGTATGTGTCATGAAGGGCAATGTCTAATGAAGAGTTTGCTAGGACTACCCCAGTGAGTCCTCCTACTGTAAATAGGAAAATGAATCCTAGGGCTCATAGCATTGGTGGGTCTCATTTGATTGTCCCTCCATGAAGTGTTGCTAACCAGCTGAAAACTTTAATTCCTGTTGGGATGGCGATGATTATTGTAGCGGACGTGAAGTATGCTCGTGTGTCTACGTCTATGCCTACTGTAAATATATGGTGGGCTCATACGATAAAGCCCAGGAATCCAATAGATAACATGGCTCATACCATGCCTATATAACCGAATGGTTCTTTTTTACCGGTGTAGTAGGTTACTACGTGGGAGATAATTCCGAATCCTGGGAGAATGAGAATGTATACTTCAGGGTGACCAAAGAATCAGAATAGGTGTTGGTATAGGATGGGGTCGCCTCCTCCAGCGGGGTCAAAGAATGTGGTATTTAGATTTCGGTCTGTGAGTAATATTGTGATTCCGGCAGCGAGAACTGGAAGTGAAAGGAGGAGTAATACGGCGGTGATGAGGACGGATCACACGAATAGTGGGGTTTGGTATTGTGTTAGGGCGGGTGGTTTTATGTTGATGGCGGTTGTGATGAAGTTAATAGCCCCTAGGATGGATGAGACACCTGATAGGTGAAGAGAGAAGATTGCTAAGTCTACTGATGCGCCTGCGTGGGCTAGATTACCAGCAAGAGGGGGGTATACAGTTCATCCTGTGCCTGCTCCTGCTTCTACTGTGGATGAGGCAAGGAGAAGGAGGAATGAGGGTGGTAAGAGTCAGAAGCTTATGTTATTTATACGTGGGAATGCTATGTCAGGGGCTCCGATTATGAGGGGGACTAGTCAGTTGCCAAATCCTCCGATTATGATTGGCATGACTATGAAGAAGATTATTACGAAAGCATGGGCAGTGACGATTACGTTATAGATCTGGTCATCTCCGAGGAGGGAGCCTGGTTGGCCGAGTTCTGCTCGGATTAGCAGGCTGAGGGCAGTTCCAACTATTCCAGCTCATGCTCCAAAGATGAGGTATAGGGTGCCAATGTCTTTATGGTTGGTTGAGAATAATCATCGGTTAATGAAAGTCACGGGTAAGATGGCTGAGTGTTATAAGCGTTAGGCTGTAGTCCTTTTTACAGAGGTTAAATTCCTCTTCTTATCGGCTCCGTAGTGAAGTTCACGGTGAGTTGCAAACTCATTAATGTACGTTAAATGTGTGCCGGGGTCTTGGTAGATTGAAGCTCGCTGGTTTGGGCGCCTAGCTGTTAACTAGGAGGATATGGGATCGAGGCCCATCTGTCTAGGTTAAGGCTCTAGCTTAATTAAAGCATCTGAGTTGCATTCAGGGGATGTAGGTTAATAGCCTGCGAGTCTTAGCAGAAACTAAGAGGGTTTAACTCTTGTTTAAGGCTTTGAAGGCCTTCGGTTTGGGGTTATCCTAAGTTTCTAAATGGAGGCTAGGATTATTGGGGATACTGGGAGAAGGAGAGTTGACAGGGAGATGAGTGTGGCGGTTAGGGTGTTTGTGGGTTTGTTAGTATATCATTGTTTTATTTGGTTTACGGGGTTGGGTGGAAGAGTGATTGTTGAGTAGTAGGCCAGGCGAAGGTAGAAGAACAGGCTTAGTAGGGATAAGATTGCAATGATTGTGGCGGGGGCAGTTATTTCTTGCTTAGAGAGTTCTTGGATAATAAGTCATTTGGGAAGGAATCCAGCTAGCGGGGGTAGTCCAGCTAGTGATAGTAATGCTATTATTAGGGATGCATTTAGTGTAGGGGTTTTTGTCCAGGAGGCTATTATTGTTGATAGTTTTAGAGAATTTGTTGTGTTAAGGGCTAGGAAGATAGCTGCGGTTATAATGCAGTATAGGTAGAATGTTGCTAGTGTTAGTTTTGGGCTATAGATGAGGATGATAGTTATTCATCCTATGTGCGAAATTGAGGAGAAAGCTAGGATTTTTCGGATTTGTGTTTGGTTAAGTCCTATTCAGCCTCCGAGCGCAGCTGAGGCGATTGCTATTGTGGTGAGTAGGGTGGGGTTTAGTGAATGTGATGTGAGGAGGAGAATGGCAATTGGGGGAAATTTTATTACTGTTGATAGTAGTATTGCAGTGGTTAGGGGTGAGCCTTGTAGAACTTCTGGGAATCAAAAGTGAAATGGCACTAGACCTAGTTTTATTGCGATTGCTGTTGTTAGGAGCAAGGAGGATGTGGGGTAGGTTAGTTGAGTAATGTCTCATTGTCCTGTGTGTCAGGCATTGATTGTGCTCGAAAAGAGAAGTAGTGTGGAGGCTGCTGCTTGGACCAGAAAGTATTTAATTGCTGCTTCGATAGCTCGTGGGTGGTGGTGCTTTGAGATGAGAGGGATGATGGCTAGGGTGTTGATTTCGAGCCCAGTTCAGGCTATCATTCAGTGGTTGCTTGAAATAGTGATGGTTGTCCCTAAGATAAGGCTTAGGGAGAATGTTAGTTTGGCATAGGGGTTCATTAATAAGGGAAGGAGTTAAACCATCATTTTCGGGGTATGGGCCCGATAGCTTTGTTTAGCTGACCTTATTAGAAAATAATATAGAGGAAGTATGAGGAGTTTTGATCTCTTTTGTGTAGGTTCGATTCCTACTTTTCTAAGGCGCGGAGAACAGGAAATGAGAGGGCTGGTATACCTCTATGTTCACTTTATCATAGTGACCCTTTAAACATTCAGGCACATTTCCTTAGGTAAGGAGGCAGGCCTGCGTAGCAGATGGGTATGCTGGTGTGTCATAGGCATAGTGCTAGTGTCAGTGGTAGGAAGTTTTTTCATAGAAGGTGCATGAGTTGGTCGTAACGGAATCGGGGGTAAGAGGCGCGGATTCATAGAAATCCGGAGGAAAGTAGGAGGGTTTTTACGGCTAGGATGGTAGGGAACAACTCGGAGGGTGGGTTTAGTATGCTGGGGTTGAGAAATAGGATAGAGGTTAGGGTGTTTATCAGTATGATGTTTGCGTATTCGGCTAGGAAGAATAGTGCAAATGGGCCGGCGGCGTACTCTACGTTGAACCCTGATACTAGTTCTGATTCACCTTCTGTGAGGTCAAATGGGGCTCGGTTTGTCTCGGCGAGAGTCGAGATGTATCATATTATGGCTAGGGGCCAAGAGGAGAAGATTAGGTACAGGGGTTCTTGGGCAATAGCTAGGGTGTTGAGGGTGTAGTTTCCGGCTAACACAATTACTGAGAGGAGGATGATGGCGAGGGTTACTTCATAAGAGATAGTTTGAGCTACTGCTCGTAGGGCGCCAATTAGGGCGTATTTGGAGTTAGAGGCTCAACCTGACCATAGGATTGAGTATACTGCTAAGCTTGATATTGCTAGGAGGAATAGTATGCCTAGGTTTAGGTCTGTGAGGGAGTATGGGAGGGGAAGTGGGATTCAGATCATTATTGCTAGCAGGAGTGCTAGTATAGGGGTAGCGATGAACAGGAGGGGTGAAGATGTTGATGGGCGAATTGGCTCTTTAATAAACAGTTTGACTCCATCAGCTATGGGTTGGAGTAGCCCAAATGGGCCTACAATATTAGGGCCTTTGCGGGCTTGTATGTAGCTCAGCACTTTTCGTTCTACTAGAGTTAAGAAGGCCACTGCAACTAGGATTGGGATGATGTAGGAAAGGGATATGGCGAGTTGAATTATTGGTTGGGTTCATGTCATTTGCGAGGAAGCTAGGGAGAGGATTTGAACCTCTGGGTAAAGGGCTTAAGCCTTCTGCATTTGCCAAGCTCTGCCACGCTAGCGGCCCTTATCTAGGGCGGTGGGGGGCCCCAGTTCGTAATTTAGTTGTGTTCATTACTTAGGGGGGAAGGCGTATTATGTTGCATTGGCCTTACTTTTCCGGTCCTTTCGTACTAGGGAAAGTTAATCATAGATAGAAACCGACCTGGATTGCTCCGGTCTGAACTCAGATCACGTAGGACTGTTAATCGTTGAACAAACGAACCCTTAATAGCGGCTGCACCATTAGGATGTCCTGATCCAACATCGAGGTCGTAAGCCCCCTCGTCGATAGGGGCTCTTGGAGGGGATTGCGCTGTTATCCCTGGGGTAGCTTGGTCCATTGGTCAGATTAGTGCTGGGTCTGGTCACTATTAGTACTTCGAGGGGTCGCTCTGGGTTAAGATTTATAGTCTTGTTTTTGGAGGTTTTGTTGTTCTCCAAGGTCACCCCAACCAAAAAATGTCAATCAGTGTTCTCTGGGTGGTGGGCCTGGGTAGGTTTATGAGCCGAAGAGGTGATTGTTGATTTTTAAGTTCCACAGGGTCTTCTCGTCTTATGGTATTATCCTCGCTTTTGCACGGGGGGATCAATTTCACTGATTATCTACAAGAGACAGTTGAGATCTCGTTTAGCCATTCATACAGGTCTCGATTTATGAGACAATTGATTGCGCTACCTTCGCACGGTTAGGATACCGCGGCCGTTGAACATGGTGTCACTGGGCAGGCATCACCTCCAATACTTGTTTGGCTGGAGGCTATGTTTTTGGTAAACAGTCGGGCCTCGGGTTTGCCTAGTTCCTTTTGTAGATTTTAATCTTTCTGGCTAGCGCTCCTGGGTTGGGTCAACATGGCAGAAAATACAAGTTCTTGTTAAGGTTTGGGTATTTTGGTGTATGTTAATAATGTGTGGATGTAAGTTTGCGCCAGTAGAGGAGGATGGTCCTAAGTTACTCATTTTAGCATTAATTCTTCTATTGGTATAGGTTGGCCCATTAGAAGTCAAGGGGGTTGTGTTATTGCAGTATTTTTGATAGGGAGCTTTGACGCACTCTTTGTTGATGGCTGCTTGAAGGCCCACAGGTTGGTCGAGTGGATGACTTACCCGCTAGGAGAGGTTGTGTTCTCTTTCAAAGGAGCTGTACCTCCTTTAAATAACTCTTGGCCAGCTACATGGGGGTGGGCGGGTGTCCGTTTTGGAGGGGGCCAAGGGTGAACTTAAATTCATTTTACGGGCAACCAGCTATCACCCAGCTCGGTTGGCTTTTCACCACTACTGACAAGTCATCCCACTCTTTTGCAACAGAGACGGGTTCGCTCGGAACAGCTGCTTGCAAGTAGCTCGCTTGGGTTTCGGGGGGGCAAGCTTAAATTCGTTTTGCTTGGTTGTTCTTGCTAAATCATGATGCAAAAGGTACAAGGGTTAGTCTTTGCTGTTTATAGCTTAGAGTTTCATTGTTATTTCATCTTTCCCTTACGGTACGGGCTTACTATTGCGCCAGGTAGTTCTTTTCTATCGCCTATACTGGGTTGTTAAAATGTTTTAGTCTTCAGGATTAGTAGCTTTTTAATGTTTGGTTGTGCATGGTGGCTGGGCTAGGGGGTGGCTTCAAGACAATCTGTGTAGTTGCAGATATCTCTCAGGTGTAAGCTGAGCGCTTTAGTATTATAGCTATGTCTTGGTATGCTAAGTACACCTTCCGGTACACTTACCTTGTTACGACTTGCCTCATCTTTAGCCAAAGTTAGTGTTAGTTACATATGTATGTGGCATGTGAGGAGGGTGACGGGCGGTATGTACGTACCCCAGGGCCAGTTTTAAGGGGGTATTATTGTCCGACTTTACTGCTAAATCCGCCTTCCAGGGGGAGTTTCATGCCCCTTTTCGTAGTTCTCTAGTTTAGAGAATGTAGCCCATTTCTTCCACTCCGTGGGCTATACCTTGACCTGTCTTGTTAGCGTGGTTAGGGCTATTGTGTTCACTATTGTTCTTTCAAGTCAGGTAAACTGGCGACGGCGGTATGTAGGCTGTGTCAGGCAAAGAGTGGTCGGGTGTATCGTGGGTTATCGATTATAGAACAGGCTCCTCTAGGTGGGTTTGAGGTACCGCCAAGTCCTTAGAGTTTTAAGCGTTTGTGCTCGTAGTTCTCAGGCGGACACTTTGGTTTTGATGTGGTGTCGAGATTTAGGGCTAAGCATAGTGGGGTATCTAATCCCAGTTTGTGTCTCAGCTTTCGTGGCGATAGGTAGATCATGTTGGGCTAGGACCATTTTGTGGGCGTTCTTTGACACAGCTTGTGCTTATGACAGCCTAGCTGTGTTTTGGTCCTGGCTGTAGAGATATCATCGTGCCACTCTTTACGCCGTGTTACTGTTAATTTGGGCTTCTTGTATGACCGCGGTGGCTGGCACAAGATTAACCAACCCTGGGTTTGCCATAACTAAGTCAAGTTTACACTTATTGCTTAATGTTAATTACTGCTGAATACCCGTGGGGGTGTGGCAAAGCAAGGTGTCTTGGGCTACGGGTGAGGAGTGTGAGCCTGATACCTGCTCCTTTTGTCTTGGTAAGATGGCTGGGGGCATTTACACTGGGATGCGGATACTTGCATGTATATGTTTGGCAACAATTAACGGTAAGGTTAGGACTAAGTCTTTTGTCCTTGGACATTAGCCGGTGTCGTCTTAGCATCTTCAGTGCTATGCTTTTGGTGTTAAGCTACAAGGAC